AAAAAAAGGGTGTGGATAAATAATATTTTCATCGATTTTGGATCGGATTTGGCGGCATGGCCAAGCGGTAAGGCAGGGGACTGCAAATCCTTTATCCCCAGTTCAAATCTGGGTGTCGCCTGATCAACAAAATACTTAGAATTTCTTATTCTACTGATAGAATAGAACTCGACAAATTCTTGCCCTGCATAAGCAAAGGCAAAGGACGGAGCTTGTCGATACTTGATTTATAGAATACATAGTTCTATAAAAGACTGTAAGTTGTTTTCTCAAAATCTGGTTCTGTTTGGGTTCTGGGTAGCGGCCCAAACAGATATCCCAATAGGGATGAGGTAAGGCTTACTTATTAATTCCAGAACTACGAAAGTAAGAGGTCAGAAATCTTGGTATCCAAAGGTTCCTAAAGGACATTCCATTTTTGCTCCTAGGATTGAAGAAAAGATTATATGAAAGACTATCAAGACTTCCTAATTATCTTACACTACCTACACTAACGTAGGGTCTACTGACTCTGTCTGGAATTAGATTGGATAGACTGATGGGAAATCAATTTAGGAGTTGTGGAAAGGACTGAAGATACTTTGTATCCATACTTACGAGAGACTCCGAGTACTCAAACATTCAATCAGGATGGTTGGTCGGCTCTTATCTTATAGAATAACAGAGTCAAAGTAAAAAAAAAAAAAGATTTCTTTGGTCGTGTAAGGAGATTACAAAAAAAATGTATGTAATAATGGTAGTGATGTCTCCCCATTCTTTCACAGAAAGAAAGACAGTAAGGCTTAGATCAAATAGGAAATGTAGGTATCCAATAGATAGTTATCTATCTTGATGGTATATTTTTTTTTTTATTTTTGCTTATGAAAGAAAGGTAACAAAACAAACAATAGGTCTTACTATTCCCACATGTTCCATTAGGAGCATTCCTTTGCAATTTGCAAGGAAAAGGTGTGTGTATCATATTTTTACTTAATACTTCCCAATTCTACCAGAAATCCTATAAAGAATCTGTTACGAGTGGATTCATTGAATTGGTTCATCAATAGCCTTAAGTCAGAATCCTATTTTTACTCTGCGCCATTGATTCTACTATGATTATTGATCAATAATGGAATAATTCCTTCATAGAAATAGGAGATATAATTCACATGGATATAGTAAGTCTCGCTTGGGCTGCTTTAATGGTAGTCTTTACATTTTCCCTTTCACTCGTAGTATGGGGAAGGAGTGGACTCTAGGTATATTAATAATTGATTGAGTAATCGATTGAGTAATCGATTGAGTAATCGATTGAGTAATCGAATTGTATCAATTGTTTAATTGATCGTTTTGCATTGATCGTTTTTCGAAGCTTTATTTTTAAAAAGCTTGTCTCTCTTTCAAAATTATACTGGAAAGACAATAATGAATAATAACCATTCGATCAAACAACGAATGATTACTATAGTTTAGTTGTATTTCAAAACTCAAATCTACGCATGATAGGAAATTTTTTCCAACCGAATTCCTCCTAAATATTCTGTTTGGATAAACCTGTTCTTACCAGAATTATGGATATTACAACGAGAAAAAACCAATCCCTAGTTTTTTCTTTATTTGTTTCTCTCTTTCTTTACTTTCACTGTTCTAAGAACAAATCGTTCTGCTATTAGATTATGACGATACTTACTTTCTACTGGAAGTGACTAGTGGTTGTCCAAAGAGGTTCTACACATAATAAAATTAGATCTTTCTTCCGCTGAGTGATCCACCACATATCATACATTTAACATTTTAGACTCCTAGAGATTTTTTTATGCTTTTTTGACTCATCTCATGTCATGTTTAAGCATGAAAAATGGTCCGAGTCCCCTTTACTTACTTCCTTTCAAAATCTGAAGAAGTTACCATAGAACTTCGTAAATGATCTGTTAATGGCTCAATCAATGACTTCTTGGGATGGGAAATCAAAAAAATTCCTTGGTTTTGTTTTCTTTTGCTATAGTATATTCCTATACTATTCTTCCTCTATTGATTCTTTTGATGGATCCCGGAACCTATATATAAAATTATAAGAAACCTAGGAATTAGAAGAATTGGCCTTCGATTATTTTGGGTTGATCGAAATCGAGTGGATGTAGCGAAAAAAAGAAATAGAATTAGACTGCTATTTCGATGTACATCTAATACATCATATACATACATATTGTAAATTGATCTATATAAACCCTCCATTTAGATAAAGTCTATATCTGTATACAATACAACTTTATATGATAATATCATTGTATACAATATTAGATAATATAAAATACTCTAAAGTGTGGTAGAAAGGACTATATATAGTCCTTTCTACCACACTTTATGATTCCAACCAGATCATTTCATTTAAGACTTGGAATTTTCTTTTAATCCCTTTCTTTCATTTCTTCAATCATTGAAAAAAGGATTGATAAGAACTAATAATTCAGATTCAAATTAATCATTTTGACTGACTGTTTTTACGTAGATAATAAGTAAAAAAGCAGTAGGAACTAGAATGAACAGTGCAGTAGCAATAAATGCGAGAATATTGACTTCCATAATTTCATTATTTATTTATTTTTTTCTTCGCAATAACTCGGGATGTAATCCCATAGAGATGAGAAATTTAACTCCTGTAAATTCATTGGGATGAATTGATCCTGATGATACTGAATAGGATCAATATTATGAATAACAATATCTGATCTATCAAATCGATTCATCGTCGAGAATTGAATAGTATAACATGGGAAGATCCTTTATCCATACTAATTACGATACGAAATGGGATTTTTTATTGGATCAGGAATCCCATTGGATTTTTCATCCTCTTCCACTTTTTCTTTTCTATAACCTACTGTCTTCCTTATCTTATACAACTCTCCTTCCTGTGTATTATACTTACAATTATGAGGTATTATATGACCGGTATTCTATGGGTCACACACAGACCCAAACGAGGTGAGATGGAAAAAAAGGGATTAAATAAAAAAGATCAAATATTCCAACAAATTTACTGAAAAGGGTCCTTGCTCGGTCTTTTCTTTTATTTTATTAGTATCCTCTTTCTTGTATTTATTTGTACTGGAATGCATACATCAAAAATGATGTCTACAATTTGAATGAGAATGAGATAGATTGTTTACAATTAGTCATTGAGGATACACAAACAAAGTCAGAACTAGAAAAGGTGTGGTTTAACCTGAAAAGTACTCTGTCGGGGTAATTATGTTAAGTTCATTGTCCATCGTACAATAAACGAATACCATTTTTGTATGTACTCCCGGTAAAATAGGATCACTCTACTCCATTTCATTGATCAAGAACAATCGAAAAAGAAAGTAAGACGAGGATGATATCTCTAAAAATACTGAATATAGTAATACCACCAATTGTACTAATGTACATATGATATGTCTCTCCTTTATCAATCGGGAGTAGTGGAAAGATTTTAAATTCCCGTATCCATATTTGTGTGATGATAAATGCGAAATAAAAAACAAAAGAAATAAGGATCCCCACTGGGGATTAGATCTTGCTTCCTGTCCCCCTTTTCCGTGAAAAGAGAGAGATAAATTGATAAATTCACCGGATCCTAGTTCGGGACTGACGGGGCTCGAACCCGCAGCTTCCGCCTTGACAGGGCGGTGCTCTGACCAATTGAACTACAATCCCAGCGAGGTGTATGGCATACATATTCTTAATATTACATATTCTTAATGTAATCATAAGAACATTCTAGTCCTAGTCGTCGTATTGTAAGAAAGACAGGAATGATATACTGATATCATATCCACATATAATATGGGCTATAGTGAGAGTGACACGGATTACTAGTAACCAATAATTATTTTACGGCCAAAAGTGGATAATCAATCAGAAAAAAGAACTAAACTTTTTTGTTTGCTTTTCATGATACTTTACTTAATTAAGTAAAGTATCATGAATTAGATCCTTAGAAAGATCAGAAAGAGAAAAATAGGGATAGAGAAAAAAAATTGATCCTTTCTCTTTATTTCTACGGATTAGGCATTTCCATTTATGGAAGACAAATTGGTTATATCATATTCATGGAGCGGCGAATTATTGGGCCGAGCTGGATTTGAACCAGCGTAGACATATTGCCAACGAATTTACAGTCCGTCCCCATTAACCACTCGGGCATCGACCCAGGAAGAATTCATTCTAGGCTTATCGATAATCTATGATCAACTTCCTTTCATAGTACCCTACCCCCAGGGGAAGTCGAATCCCCGCTGCCTCCTTGAAAGAGAGATGTCCTGAACCACTAGACGATAGGGGCATATACGCCCGACCATCATCATACTATGATGATAGTATGAGCAGTTTTTTGGAATTGTCAATATAGTCTAATGGTATGACTAGATCCAAAAAATCTTTCCTACTTTCTTTTATGTTTTTATGTTATGATTTTTTAGAATTTTTTTTTCAAAAATTCAAAATAATAATCTTATTTTGGAGTAAATCCAATTTATTGTTCCTGAATGAACTCCTATGCATATACGTATATATTATGTACATATAGTACATATATACATATATGCAGTAGACTCATAATGAAAAAAAAATGGCTAATTCATGAATTGAATAAAACGGCCCTTTTAACTCAGTGGTAGAGTAACGCCATGGTAAGGCGTAAGTCATCGGTTCAAATCTGATAAAGGGCTTTTTTTCCACTAAACTCAAGTTTTAGCCTTCGTTTTTCAGCGGAAAATATCTCTATTATTTTTTCTAAAAAGAAAAGGATAACCACCATTATAACGAATTCTTATTATTCTGACTTTAAGTTAGGAAGTTGAACATTTATTGATTAGCAAAATGACTAATTGCACGTATTAGGAGTAGTCCACCTGTAGTGACATAGTAGTCCTCCTCATGTCTCATTATTCACAAATTTTTTGTCCTGGGACATAACAGAAATATTCTATAATACTCTATATATACAATTCCTATTATTAATCGACAAACCAAGGTGT